CAAATGAATCTACAAAAAAAATTTCATTATGTGAATCGAAAACTTAACATTGCTATCACAAGAATTGCAAAACCTTACGGGAACCCTAATATTCTTGCAGAATTTATAGCCGGACAATTAAAAAATAGAGTTTCATTTCGAAAAGCAATGAAAAAGGCTATTGAATTAACTGAACAAGCGGATACAAAAGGAATTCAAGTACAAATTGCAGGGCGTATCGACGGAAAAGAAATTGCCCGTGTCGAATGGATCAGAGAGGGCAGGGTTCCTCTACAAACCATTCGAGCTAAAATAAATTATTGTTCCTATACAGTTCGGACTATCTATGGGGTTTTGGGCATCAAAATTTGGATTTTTATAGACAAGGAAGAGGAATAAGAAAACTTTCATTGTTTTTTCCTTCTATCTATTGATAGAAGGAAAAAGGGAGAAACTCGTTCATTCTTTTTCCTACCAATCAAACTAATTCTTAATTCTATAGGGTTGAATAAAAATTCAATTGACCTTTTGATATAATTGCTATGCTTAGTGTGTGACTCGTTGGTTTTTTTTTAGGGTTAGGGTTACAAAAGACCGACCCGATAGTATGAAAACCAATTCATCACTTCATATTATCTGGATCTAAAGAACCAGTCAAGATATGTTAAATAAGTCATATCTTTGTAGCAACTGAAATAATTAAACTTTTTTAAAGCAAAATTACAGAAGAAAGGTGTGGATAAATGGAAGGATGAGAGAAAGAGAGAAAAAGAATATCAATGATATAGAATTCTAATATGGAAGGTCTGTGGGTTATCTCATAAAAGACAATGTAATAAAGCATCAATACTAATTGATTCATACATAATGAAATTTTCAAGGAATTTCTGATAGAAGAGAAGAAAAAACTCAAGAGCTTCGAGTCAATAAAGACTAAGAAGGTTGACTCAAGAATAAATTGGATTATGAGCTCCGTTGTAGAATTCTGACCTAATCATTTAGTACGAAGTGGTGGAAACGAAGGAACCTGTGAATGCAAAAGATTTTATTAAACAAATGAATCTTAATAATTCACTAGTTAGGATGGCGAAATGAACCGGAAATTAATTCATCTATTCGGAAAAGTGACGAACAAGTGCTAGGACTGAAATAGAGATTGCAAGAGTCAATATTCGCCCGCGAAAACTTTCTTTTTTTGAATTGGTAAACTCGGACAAAAGACAATAAAGATTTATTAGGACGTTAGAAAAAAATAAAATATTTTCTAAAAATGTTCTAATAGCTATTCAAATTAATTGAAATTCAATTTTGAATCCTTTTATTCGCGAGGAGCTGGATGAGAAGAAACTCTCACGTCCAGCTCTGTAGTAGAGATGAAATTCCGAAACAACCATCAACTATAACCCCAAAAGAACTAAATTCCGTAAACAACATAGAGGAAGAATGAAGGGAATATCTTATCGAGGTAATCATATTTGTTTCGGTAAATATGCTCTTCAAGCACTTGAACCCGCTTGGATCACATCGAGACAAATCGAAGCAGGTCGCCGAGCAATGACACGAAATGCACGCCGTGGTGGAAAAATATGGGTCCGGCTCTTTCCAGATAAACCAGTTACAGTAAGACCTGCTGAAACACGTATGGGCTCAGGGAAAGGATCCCCTGAATATTGGGTAGCTGTTGTTAAACCGGGGCGAATACTATATGAAATGGGTGGAGTAACCGAAAATATAGCTAAAAGGGCTATTTTAATAGCAGCATCCAAAATGCCTATACGAACTCAATTTATTATTTCGGGATAAAAATATAGAACCGACAGAAATGAGTCTTGGGGATGAAACAAAATCGCAGGTTTCTTTTTTTAGACTTAGACAAACAATATTTCTTTTATTTTTTTTCATCCTTTGCATTGGAAGAATAGACTCAAAAATTTATATGATTCAACCTCAGACCTATTTAAATGTAGCGGATAACAGCGGGGCTCGAAAATTGATGTGTATTCGAATCATAGGAGCTAGTAATCGCCGATATGCTCATATTGGTGACGTTATTGTTGCTGTGATCAAAGAAGCAGTACCAAATATGCCCCTAGAAAAATCAGAAGTAGTCAGAGCTGTAATTGTTCGTACCTGTAAAGAACTTAAACGTGACAGCGGTATGATAATACGATATGATGACAATGCTGCAGTTGTAATTGATCAAGAAGGAAACCCAAAAGGAACTCGCATTTTTGGGGCAATCCCCCGCGAATTGAGACAATTAAATTTTACTAAAATAGTTTCATTAGCTCCCGAAGTATTATAGAAGTATTATAAAATAAAAAGAGATCTGATATTTTTGGGGTATTTGAAAAGAAATAGTTTAAGAACTAGATTAATTCGTAGCTTGTGTTTCGCGTATATACCTTAAAATTTTTATATTCATAAACCAATAAAAAAACATGTTAATTATATCCAATTTTGAGACACCAAAAGTTTGAGTTCATCATGGGTAGAGACACTATTGCTGAGATAATAACCTCTATACGAAATGCTGATATGGATAGAAAAAGAGTTGTTCGCATAGCATCTACTAATATTACCGAAAATATTGTTAAAATACTTTTCCGAGAAGGTTTTATCGAAAACGTCAGAAAACATCGAGAAAAAAACCAAAATTTTTTAGTTTTAACCCTGCGACATAGCAGGAATAGGAAAAGATCCTATAGGAATTTGTTAAATTTAAAACGGATCAGCCGACCCGGTCTACGAATTTATTCTAACTCTCAACGAATTCCTAGAATTTTAGGTGGGATAGGGATTGTAATTCTTTCTACTTCTCGGGGTATAATGACAGATCGGGAGGCTCGACTAGAAGGAATCGGCGGAGAAATTTTATGTTATATATGGTAATCCATTTAATATCCAAATGAAATCCGAAACCTCTTCCTATTTGTAAAAAAAAAAAAAGATAAGGGGGTGAGTTGTCTAATATCGTTTCTCCTCCATTAGTTGATACCTCAAGGGGGCTTTACCTGGAATGAAAGAACAAAAATGGATTCATGAAGGTTTAATTACTGAATCGCTTCCCAATGGCATGTTCCGGGTTCGTTTAGATAATGAGGATCTGATTCTAGGTTATGTTTCGGGAAAGATCCGGCGTAGTTTTATACGGATACTTCCCGGAGATAAAGTCAAAATTGAAGTAAGTCGTTATGATTCAACCAGAGGACGTATAATTTATCGACTCCGAAACAAAGATTTGAAGGATTAGGTGATTTTTATTCAATACGATTCAAGATAAAAAATTCCAAGAAACCTATTTTCTATCGAGAAGTAGATTCAGAATTAAGATAAGGAATGACAAATATGAAAATAAGAGCTTCCGTTCGTAAAATTTGTGAAAAATGTCGACTAATCCGTAGACGGGGTCGCATTAGAGTAATTTGTGCCAATCCGAGACATAAACAAAGACAAGGATAAAGGGATAATCAGACTCACTAAAGAGCTCAGCGTACAAATACAAATAAAGAATCTGTTTTGACATGAAATGGATATATCCATATATTTCTGACTCATATTTATGAGATGATACAATATGGCAAAAGGTATACCGAGAACTGGTTTACGTAGAAATGTACGTATTGGTGCACGTAAAAGTGCACGTAAAATACCAAAGGGAGTTATTCATGTTCAAGCAAGTTTCAATAATACCATTGTTACAGTTACAGATGTACGAGGTCGGGTGGTTTCCTGGTCCTCGGCCGGTACTTGTGGATTCAAGGGTACAAGAAGAGGGACACCCTTTGCCGCTCAAACTGCAGCATCAGTTGCTATTCGTACAGTAGTAGATCAAGGTATGCAACGAGCAGAAGTCATGATAAAAGGTCCCGGTCTCGGAAGAGACGCCGCATTACGAGCTATTCGTAGAAGTGGTATACTATTAACTTTTGTACGGGATGTAACCCCTATGCCACATAATGGCTGTAGACCTCCGAAAAAAAGACGTGTATAGAAATAAACAGTGAAGAAATTTCAAGAGAAACAAGAGAAATAAATAATTCAATCAAAAAAAATATTATTACTATGGTTCGAGAGAAAGTAACAGTATCTACTCGGACACTACAGTGGAAGTGTGTTGAATCAAGAACAGACAGTAAACGCCTTTATTATGGTCGATTTATTCTGTCTCCACTTATGAAAGGACAAGCCGACACAATAGGCATTGCGATGCGAAGAGCTTTGCTTGGAGAAATAGAAGGAACATGTATCACACGTGTAAAATCTGAGAACGTCTCCCACGAATATTCTACTATAACGGGTATTCAAGAATCGGCCCACGAAATTATAATGAATTTGAAAGAAATTGTATTGAGAAGTAATCTATATGGAACTTGTGACGCGTCTATTTGTGTTAGAGGTCCTGGATATGTAACTGCTCGAGATATCATCTTACCACCTTATGTAGAAATTGTCGACAATACACAACATATAGCTAGCTTGACAGAACCAATAAATTTACGTATTGGATTAGAAATTGAAAGAAATCGCGGATATCTTATAAAGATGCCACATAACTTTCAAGATGGAAGTTATCCTGTAGATGCTGTATTCATGCCTGTTCGAAACGTGAATCATAGTATTCATTCCTATGGAAATGGGAATGAAAAACAAGAGATACTCTTTCTCGAAATATGGACAAATGGCAGTTTAACTCCGAAAGAAGCACTTCATGAAGCCTCCCGGAATTTGATTGATTTATTTATTCCCTTTTTATATAAGGAAGAAGAAAACTTACTTTTAGAGGACAACCAACATATGGTTCCTTTATCCCCCTTTACTTTTCACAATAAATTAGATAAAGTCGGAAAAAACAAAATAGCATTGAAATCTATTTTTATTGATCAATTCGAATTGTCTCCCAGAGTTTATAATTGCCTCATAAGGTCCAATATATATACATTATTGGACCTTATGAATAAGAGTCAAGAAGATCTTATGAAAATTGAGCATTTTCGCCTAGAAGATGTAAAACAGATATT